TTCGATAAGATAAAAACATAAAACTTAGAAACAATAGAATATAGAGTCGATTTTTTAGTACTTAAACACATTTATAGATTCCGTTGTTCAAAGAAAAGGATTCACAGAGAAGAGAGGTGTTTTACCTATAGAATTTTTAGCATATGGCTAAGGATTGTGAAGTCTATAAGAGGGGTTGTATTTATTAAACAGATATAGATATATAAGTCTTCCCCTAATATTGCCCTTCTATTTTTATTCCATGAAAATTCAAATTTGAAACACAAAAATTTTCTGAGAATTCCCTATAGGCAACATATATAAATAAGATAACCAATTAGATATCTGTGTAACAATTTATGTTCTGGGGTTTACATCTACCCATATATATTGTTATAATTATATTGTTATAATTATTGAAATGGAGAAATTTAAAATAAAAAATACTGAATAAACACTGATTAGTTATGTATCATTTTTTAGTTTCTTGTGTCATTAGGAAAACAAAATTTGATATTCAAATCCAAGACTCATTCATGAATTTGCAGCCAGGAGTCAATAGTCAATAGTTCATGGTTCAAATTTGCCATCAACTTATTTTTTTTAAATACACATTTTACTTTTCAATAGAAAAGTGAGGGGAAGTTTTTAGGCACTGTGTTTGTGTGTTTTGAGATACTATAGAATCAATCGAAGAAGTGGATCAAATTAAATCAAAAAAAAGGCCCTTATTTTCGGAAAAGAATTAATAAAAAAAGGCTTCAATATACAAGTACAAAAAAGTGGTTCAGTAATCCAACCTTAAGCAGAAAAATTTCCATCTATTTTTTTTGTATTATTTTGGCGACATGGCCGAGTGGTAAGGCGGGGGACTGCAAATCCTTTTTCCCCAGTTCAAATCCGGGTGTCGCCTGATCAATAAAAGACTCGAAATCTCTTATTATGTTCTGTTGATATATAACTCACCCCTTTTTCCCCGGCAGCAGAAACGGATTGTGCATTCGGCCTGGGTGTTTTCTAAAAGATTATAGTAAATCTTTGCATCTATAGGGCATCTATAGGATTAAAAAGATTCTAATGGTGGGATTAAAAAGATTCTAATGGTGGAAGGGCTATCACGACTTCCAGATCCCCTCTCCTCTATTCTACTACTAATGTAGTGTATACTGGCTAAGTCTTGAATTCCGTTGGATAGACCAGATACGAAATATAATTAAATTAGCAGTTTAGTTGTGTAAAGACCGGAAGAACCTTTATATACATATACTTAATATACTTAATAATAAGAGTACTTACTATATATCTATACAGACTCACGAGAATTTATGAGCGTTCACATTCAATATTAGACTGAATGGAGAATATAATTAACTTATATAAAGATAAAAACGGGCAAAAAGAACAGGCCTTATTATTCCTATATGTTCCATTCGTAACATTCCATTAAGGTGTCATTGCCTATTTTACTTGTGTTTAGTCTTTCCCAATTAAAAGTCGTATAGGAATTTAGTAGAAGTTATTGGGATTAGTTCATCAACAGTGTTCGGTCAGAGTCCCTTTTTGACTCTGCGCCGTTGATTCGACTATTATTAATGAGCAATAATGGAATAATTCCTTCATAGAGATAGGGGACATAATTCACATGGATATAGTAAGTCTCGCTTGGGCTGCTTTAATGGTAGTCTTTACTTTTTCCCTTTCACTCGTAGTATGGGGAAGAAGTGGACTCTAGAGGTACTACGAATTGATTGAGGAATCAAACCATATCAATTGTTTTCTAGATCGTTCTGCAACATGTTTTGAATTATTTAAAAAATATCTTCATTTATTACCTTACATTGGATTCTAGTGGAGTAATGTATTTTATGAATAAAATTCTTTCATTTCAATCAAAGAGATATTTCCAGGATTCCCATATTTGTATCTCGAAAGCAAAGGGATACAGATTATTGGAATTTTATTCCAACCAAATTCGTCCTAAATTTTATATTTCAATGAACGGGCTCTTCCCATAATTTTAGTTTTAGATGGATACTAAAGAAGGCCCGACCCCCCCTTTTTTGTTTCCCTCTTTACTTTACTTTTTCCTGCTCAAAAAGAAAATTTTTAAGTGTATACACGATTTCTATGATAAAAAATTAGGCATAGTAGTTGTATAACAAGAGAGTATGCATAATAAGATCTTGACTTGGGAGTCACATATTGCGCACTTACCGATTCTTTTATTTTTTTTTTTCGAAATTACATTTTGACTTTATCAGGGTTTCAAGCATTAAAAATTTGTGAGGTTTATTATTTTATTATACTTATTCCCTTTTAAAATACGAAGAAGTGACCATAGAACTCCTGTCAATGGATCAATCCAGTTTTTCTTAGGAATGCTAGAAAAAATATTACGGCTCTTTAATAGATGCCGCTAATGCTTTTTCCTTCGTTGATTCTTTCGATAGATCACGAGACTCAGATTGCAAATAAAAAGAAATCTATAAATTATAACTAGAAAGTAAGACAAGACAGTTTTTTAATATTGATCAAAAAAAGATGTATAAAAAAAAGAGAATTGGTTCTATGTAAATTCCATATATTATATTATCTTGATATTTACATTACATATATCAAGATAATATTGTAGATTGATCGACACGAAGTCCCTGTCTTTATTATAAAGTACAACTTTATACACTACACTAAAAATATCTTTATTATAAAGTACAACTTTATACACTACACTAAAAATAATAGATATGGTAAGAAAGAAATATATATATATTTCTTTCTTACTATACTATAGTATCGGATCGGATCTGATAGAATACTGTCGATTCTAGTCCGTTCATTTCATTTAAGACACCAAATTGGAAGAATTTTCCCTTTTTTATTCAATCTTTGATAAGAACTCAGAAGTCAAGTTTCATTCAAATTTATTAATCCTTTTATTTTGATTTTGACTTTCTGTTTTTACATAAATGATAAGCAGAAAAGCAGTAGGAACTAGGATGAACAGTGCAGTAGCAATAAATGCAAGAATATTTACTTCCATAATCTCATCTTTTTTTTACTTCACAATAACTCGGGATTTAATCCCATAGAGATGATAAATCTTTCGCCTGTAAATTCAATGAATGAATTATCTCTCAATGATCTTGAATCGGATCAATATCATGAATAACAATATCTGAGCTATCAAATAAATTCTAAATTCGTCGTCGCGAATTGAATAGTATAACATAGGAAGATCTTTTATCCATACTGAATCCAAAATAGGATTCCCGATCCAATCCAAAATTACTTTTGAATAAAAGATCTTTTTTAAACTTCACATTATAAATTGAGGTTACACAAACAAAACCGGAGTCAGAAGGGGATACTTTTTAAGTTGGAAAGTATTCTATCAGGGGAATTCTGTTAAATTCATTTTGTATTGTACAAAAAAGGAATTCCATTTTTGTATGTGCGCTTGGGAAACATAGAGTCCTCTATTCCATCGAAAAAGCGGATTCATTATCTCTTGGAATACTGACTATCGTGCTCCCAGCAATTATACCAATTTACATATGTCTTTCTACTACCAACCAGTACTAGTTGAATTAACTAAAATTCCCCTATTTTTTTTGTTTAATGAGAATGGCGAAACGAAAAGGGAAAGAAAAAATAACCCCCTCGGGAATGAAATTTTTATTCCTGTTCCCTTGTTGACAGAAAAGGGAAAGATGATTGATGTACTTATTGAATCTGTCGACTTTATTGACAATATTAAGAACCTATTCTTACAATGAGTAACGATGTAGGATGTTGGGTAAATACGCCCCCATCGTCTAGTGGTTTAGGACATCTCTCTTTCAAGGAGGCAACGGGGATTCGACTTCCCCTGGGGGTAGGGTACTACACTACAAAGGGAAGTTTTTTATATCATGTATTACGAATAAACCCCCAATGGGCTCTTCTTGGGTCTGGGTCGATGCCCGAGCGGTTAATGGGGACGGACTGTAAATTCGTTGGCAATATGTCTACGCTGGTTCAAATCCAGCTCGGCCCAACAATTCTCCAATATACCCCGAGATGGTATAACCCCCCTGTCCTTCAGAAATACCCGATACGTAGGAATAAGAATAAAAAGAATCAAAATTTCTGCTAGATCCCTTCTTTTTATTTCCCTGGGATTGTAGTTCAATTGGTCAGAGCACCGCCCTGTCAAGGCGGAAGCTGCGGGTTCGAGCCCCGTCAGTCCCGACAGATTCAATAAGTACATCCATCATCTTTCGGTTTTTCATCATTTAAAATGAAAATTTCATACAAATTTTTGATTCATAATTCATTTTATATATTCTATATGTATATACAATAACGAATCGAATTAATAATTTCTAAAATGAATATGAAAACAGTATTCTATTTTATTAATAATATAAATTAATAAAAATAGAATAATATTAATAATAATATTAATAAGGGCTATGATATATATAGAAATAATACGGAAGGTAGGATTCTTTCGGGGAGTGGTGCGTCAGAAAATAAAAAGAAAAGGGGGCTCCCACTACGGAAATTAAGAAACAAAAAATAAGAGAAGAGGGATCAAGAAGTTCTCGAAAAATTTTTCTATTCCTATAAGAAGTTCGTTCGGGGACAAGTAGAATCTATTCATCACATTTTTCGATTAAATTTCTTGAATCTATATCTATGTCGAATTGATAGGTGTACATGTATCAATCAAACGAATTTTTTTTTGATCGGTTTTGAAACAATTCATTGCTAGACTTGCTGGATAAATCAATTTTTTTTATTATTATTCAATAATAAGCCACTAGCCACTATGAAGGTACTGCATGGACTTATGTATATATACTTAAATATATAATATATGTACATGGATCCGTTTTATCCATAGAGTTACTAATTCAGTAATTGAATCAAAAGGGCCCTTTTAACTCAGCGGTAGAGTAACGCCATGGTAAGGCGTAAGTCATCGGTTCAAATCCGATAAGGGGCTTTGGCTTTTTCATAAAACTACAGCCGTAGTA